TAGAAGCCTTTGCCCAATTTTCTTCTGATCTCGATAAAGCTACTCAGAATCAATTGGCAAGAGGTCAACGATTACGTGAGTTACTGAAACAATCTCAATCAGCCCCTCTCACAGTGGAAGAGCAGATAATGACCATTTATACCGGAACAAATGGTTATCTGGATGGATTAGAAATTGGACAAGTAAGAAAATTTCTCGTTCAGTTACGCACTTACTTAAAAACGAATAAACCTCAGTTCCAAGAAATCATATCCTCTACCAAGACATTAACCGCTGAAGCAGAAAGCTTGTTGAAAGAAGGTATTCAAGAACAACTGGAACGTTTTATACTTCAGGATAAAGTATAAAAAAGGAAATGGATCCTTCTTTTTTTTTAGTAAATTTTATTCTTTAATAAAATTTTTAAGAAATTCTATAAAATATTAAGAAATTCTATAAATAGAAGTATATCTAAGTTAAGTATATATATACTATAAAAGAAATATATAACTAATATTTCTGTTTAATATTAAATATTAAAGCATTCAGAATTTATTTATTATTCTATATTCTTTCTTATCTTTTTTCTAAAAAGAATAAAAATATATTTTAATATATATATATAAATGGAAATAATAGATAAATATCAATATATTTATATCTATATTGATATTGCGTCCAATAGGATTTGAACCTATACCAAAGGTTTAGAAGACCTATGTCCTATCCATTAGACAATGGACGCTTTTCGCTTTTTTTTACTTTATATTTTTTTTTACTTTATAGTTGTTACAAAAAAAAGAAGGTGCGAAATCTTTTTAGCAATTGTGTATTGAATTCATTTCAATACACAATTGCTATTAGACTTTTCTAATACATAAAATTGTCGGGAAGGGGTTACAACTTAGAGCGGGTAGCGGGAATCGAACCCGCATCGTTAGCTTGGAAGGCTAAGGGTTTTAGTCGACGTCGATTGATCATTTTTATATTTTTAACGTCTCTAATTCAAAACCGAACATGAAACTTTGGTTTCATTCGGCTCCTTTATGATGTATGGAGAAATTACCAAATAAAATATGACGGGAACGGAATCAAAATAAAAATTCGACCCATAACATCTATGTTAGCTTTTTTCCGTCTGGGTGCTTTCACAGAAAATTTTGCTTTATAGATGATCCTTCTAGAAGATAGAAAGGGAGAACCCGAACAATTTTTCTAGTTACTTCGTTCTTTATTTCTATTTAAGAGAATCCTTAGGAAAAGTATTTTGTTTCCACCGAGCTAAAACAATATAATATGTCGATGTCTTTAGTAAACTAAAGTTCTCGTTTAATAGCTATTTTGCTTCAATTTTTTATATACCAAACAATTAATAGAGCTGAAGATTTAGTTACGATTAGAAAGAAACTTTTCTAGCTTTATCCATGGATCCTCTTGTTATACTTATTGAATTGTAAATAGTCATCCAATTCAAAAATTATGTTTCGGAATTTCATAATCCAAATTTACAATTGATTAGAGTCTTTGGATACAAATTACGAGAATTTATAATCTTCCTTGAATTTTTCATTGAAAGGTAAAGGACTAAATCCTTTTAAGAAATAAAGTTTTTGATCGGAAGATGAATCAAACCGAGAGACCCTTTAACTATAAAAAGGGATTAAAGGAACGAATCACACTTTTACCACTAAACTATACCCGCTACAATGCAATTATTGTATATAAATTGACCTTTTGTCGAACAAAGTAATCGGGGGTGTAATAAAAAAAATTGAAAAAAAAAATTATAAAATTATAGCGTCGACGCGTAGGCTTAATAAAATTAGTAAAGCGGATTCCATTTTTTTTTTTTTTATTTCAGATCTTTTTTTTTCTAAAACTCCATTGGATGAGTCTTTTAACTTTAACAAAAAAAGGCCCGGCTGGGGACTGACCAGGCCAGGCTATAAAAAAAAAATCTTTTACTTGTGTTTGGACGAGACAAAAAAAAAGAGGATTCTCTATTTTTATTATTGTGGTTTTATTTATTTATCTTTCGAGTTCGAGCCTTTTCTTTATCTAATATTTATCTAAATTTTTTGTGTAAATAGAATTACTGAGAAAGTTCTATAAAAAAAGGTTATATACTTATATACATAGTAATATATATATTATTATATATATTATTATATATATAAATAGATGATAAATAAAAAAAAAAGAAATTATATATATAATATAAAAAAGAAAACGAAAAAAAAATATATAATATAAAGAATAATCTATACAAAAAAGAAAGCTTTTTAAGAATAAAGTGGAGACGGCTTTTTTTTCAAGCCCTTTTTTATAATGGAACCTAAGTAAGTATCCCTTTTCAATTAGGAGAGATGGCTGAGTGGACTAAAGCGTTGGATTGCTAATCCATTGTACGAGTTAATCGTACCGAGGGTTCGAATCCCTCTCTTTCCCTTTCTCCTTTTGATGATGTGTAATAGATAAAAAACAAATAAAATTCGAGCATTTCCACTAACTTAAATAAAGCAATAAAAAACCTTGCTTTTTTATTCTTCACGTCCCGGATTACGTCCTGGATCATTAGATAGGAATCCAAATATGAAGAGAGAAACAAAGAATATAACTACAGTGTATACAAAAAGTTTGAGAGTAAGCATTACACAATCTCCAAGATCTTACTTAAAAAAAAAAAAAGAGAATAGATTCTCTATTTTTATACCAAATATCTAATTTTGATACCAAAAAATCAAGTGATTGATTTTTGTGAGCTCGAATCTAATTAGGTTCTTTCGTTTAGGGAAAAGAGGATAAAATTTAGGAAATATAATGATCCAGATTTAGTATGGCTACCAAAAAAATTCAATATTTGAATTGAGAGTTCGTTCATACGTCAATAAATTTTTGATCTTTTGAATTGTTGGAAGAAAAAAACCGCGAATTTTTATAAGACAGTACTAAGAATTTCATCGAAAACTTACAGCTGCTTGCCAAACAAAGGCTAAGAGAAGAAAGAAAAGAGGTATTACGGGCATAACATCTACGATTGGATTCAAAAAGGCGTAGGCCTCAGGCAATTTGGCGACTAAAAAAGTGCTTGAAAAAAGGGCAGTATTAAAACAAATACAGATCAAATTAAATATATTAAGCATAACAAAAATTGGTGTTCTTGTGGATAATTTAATTTTGATTGAGTTATTAATATATTTTTTATATAAAGAAAAAATAAAGAAAGATAGTCTAAAAAGACTTTGTTGAACTTAACTCAATCAAAAAACCTTTCATTCTCTTATGAGAATTAAAGAAATAATATTTTCATACAATATCTTAATTGAATTCTATGTAATGATCAATAAAGTCAGTTTGATTTGCTATCTACACGTGTCAAAACTCTAGCACCTGTGTAATCTATATTTAATTTGGGCTTAAATTGAATTGACGAACAACCAATAGCAATATTACTCTTTTAGTAGTCTTGAATAAAAATATAAATGGGGCGTAGCCAAGCGGTAAGGCAACGGGTTTTGGTCCCGCTATTCGGAGGTTCGAATCCTTCCGTCCCAGAGTACAGTCATTACGGAATAAATTTTCTATTGCCTTTGTACACCATCTTTCTATGTTCTGTTTAAAAATACAATATATTTTAAGAATAAAATATTGAAATGAAAATAAAAATCAACTTTTTTTCATCATTTCAACCGAAAAAAAATATATATATATATTTATATATATATATTCAAATTTCGATTTTACATATATACAATCTGATATGGGATTCATTTGAATTCTGACTGAACCTTTTACGCGTAAATTCACTATTCCATTCATAGAGAAAGAAAAAGTATAGATTACGATATACTGACTGAACTATGACTATTCATGATTACAGAATTGAATCAATTACACAAACTAGAGGAATGTTATGGTAAAACTTCGTTTAAAACGATGTGGTAGAAAGCAACGTGCGACTTGAATTGAAGGACATTATCTGCTGTGGATTTTTTGATCCGCCACTTTTTATATAGGAATATAGGTGCTCTTGGCTCGACATTTTGTGTTCTATATTTTTGGAATTAAAAAAAAGAGTACAGGATGGAGCTCGAGGAGAGTCGAAAGTTTTTATTCCTTTCGCAGGAGTAAGGATCTAGGGTTAGTGCGAATCAATAAGTTGGAACAACTTCGTAAGTATTTTTATATTGAAAAAAAAAGACCTTTCAAGCAATTTTACAATGTAAAAATAAAATTTTATTAAATTTGTAAAATTATTTGAATCAAAAGTCTATCATGCGTGAATCAAGCGTTTGTATGATTTTTTGATAGAAAGAAAATAAATCATAAACAAAAAAAGGGGCTTGTTGCTGCCCTTTTTAATAAAACGATTCAAGATCACCGAAGTCATGTCTAAACCCAAAGATTCAAAGTAAGGATAAAGAATCCTGAAACAAGGAAATCCAGTTTTAAATTGTTTGAACAACTAGATCAGAATGACGAATCAAAATTGATTCTAAAAAACGAGCCAAACAAAAAAGGGTTAGAGACTACTCAAAAAAAAGAGTACTTAAGGATTCTCTATTGAGATATTTGAGAGTTATTTAACTTGAGTTACGAGATTAAGAATGTTACGAAATTCTTTTTATGGAAAAAACTATTTAGGGTTTCAATACTGGCTAATTTATTTAATATTTTTATTAATCTATCTAATATTTGTATTTTATACAGAGATTTAATTTATACTCGTTCAATTTTTTCTCGAGCCGTACGAGGCCAAAGCCTCTTATACGTTTCTAGGGGGGGGGTATTATTCATATACATCTATCCCAATGAGCCGTTTATCGAATCGTTGCAATTGATGTTCGATCCCGAAGAGAAGGAAGAGATCTTCGGAAGGTGGGTTTTTATGATCCAATAACAAATCAAACTTATTTAAATCTTCCTGCTATTATCGATTTCCTTAAAAAAGGCGCTCAACCAACAAGAACAGTTCACGATATTTCAAAGAAGGCAGGGATTTTTACAGAATTAAGTCTTAATAAAACGAAATTGAATTAATGAAACATAAAAAAGAGGATGTGAAAGACTCGTATATAGCTTGGTATCAAATTTTATCTACTCTTTTCTTTCCTCCTCTTTCGCTTCCATCATTTTTTTTTTATAATTTCGATTTATTTTTAGTATTCCTACTTTAGTATTCCTACTAAGGTACGAATACTAAAAAAAACCCTGTTAACAATTACTTTTTTTTATAATAATAAATAAATTTATTAAAATAATTTTGGATCTATATAAATTATAATTTTTGTATAAATACAAAATTTTATTGTATAAAAAAAATACTGTATATAATAATAATATATTTATTATGAATAAAACTAATATATATATTATTATATGAAGAATTTATTCATTATTCATAAAAAATTAAAGGAAAAAAAAAAAAGGGGTCTAAAAAAGTATAAAAAGATTTGAGATTACCCTAACTGGCTTAGTTTTCCTTCATTGTATGAACTAACAAACCAAGGGGTTAAGCTTTGTTATTTTTTTCTTTTCGCCATATTAAAAATTCACAATCATATTGACAACAGTGTATCGACCAAATATAATTCTCTCATAGAGAAATAGATCTATTTATCCCGGACGCACACATGACTCGGTTTTTCTTTTTTTTTTTTTCTTTATTCTGGTTGTATCTACATATTTGCAGTACTTTCTTTTTTTGTTTTTTGGGGTTGCTAACTCAACGGTAGAGTACTCGGCTTTTAAGTGCGACTAGCATCTTTTACACATTTGTATGAAGAAAAGGATTCGTACAGATCTACGGTAGAGTTTGTAAGACCACGACTGATCCTGAAAGGAATGAATGGAAAAAATAGCATGTCGTATCAAGGGAGAATTCAGATAACAATTTTTTTTGCTTTCCTGATCGGTACAAGCTTATTTTCGGTGTCGAACAAAAAAAAAAAAAAAAAGAATTCCAATTTGGGTCGAGTGAATAAATATAAATGGATGGATAAAAAAAACCAGGTTTCCTGATTCCAGGAAAAAAAAAGAAACGAGCTTCCATTCGTAATTTGAAAATTACCCGATCTAATTAAATGTTAAAAATAGATTAGTGCCTAATACGGGTATGGGAAGGAATTTTTTTCTTGCGTGTTATTATCAATTTTTTCATGAGTCCTAATTATTTTTTTCCCTAGTCCGTTTGGGTTAGGTTGGAGATGGATGTGTATAAAGAAGCAGTATATTGATAAAAAATATATATATTTCCAAAATCAAAAGAGCGATTGGGTTAAAAAAATAAAGGATTTCTAATCATTTTGTTTTGTTATTCTATAATATAACTAACAGAAACCTATTAAAGATAGAGAATCCGGTTAGCAGTCTACCTGTTTATGAGGTATCTATTGCTTTCGTAGTCTAATACCTCATTTTGACCGTATCGCACTATGGTGTCATTTCAGAACTCAATAAAATAAAGACTTTACTTTCAATTCAAATCGAATTTCAATCCAAATGGAGAAATTTCAGGGATATTTAGAGTTCGATGGGGCTCGGCAACAGAGTTTTCTATATCCACTTTTTTTTCGGGAGTATATTTATGTACTTGCTTATGATCATGGTTTAAATAGATTAAATAGAAATCGCTCTATTTTCTTGGAAAATGCGGATTATGACAAAAAATATAGTTCACTAATTGTGAAACGCTTAATTTTGCGGATGTCTGAACAGAATCGTTTTATTATTCCCACTAAGGATTTGAACCAAAATACCTTTTTGGGGCATACCAACCTTTTCTATTATCAAATGATATCTGTTTTATTTGCAGTGATTGTAGAAATTCCTTTTTCCCTAAGATTAGGATCCTTTTTCGAAGGAAAACAATTAAAAAAATCTTATAATTTACAATCAATTCATTCAATATTTCCCTTTTTAGAAGACATATTCTCACATTTTAATTATGTGTTAGATGTACTAATACCTTATCCCATCCATTTAGAAATCTTGGTTCAAACCCTACGTTACCGGGTAAAAGATGCCTCTTCTTTGCATTTTTTTCGGTTCTGTCTATACGAGTCTTGCAATTGGAATAATTTTGATATTAAAAAAAAATCAATTTTGAATCCAAGATTTTTCTTGTTCTTATATAATTCTCATGTATGTGAATACGAATCCATCTTTTTTTTTCTACGCAAGCGGTCTTCTCATTTACGATCGACATCTTATGAAGTCCTTTTTGAGCGAATTTTATTCTATGGAAAAATACAACATTTTTTAAAAGTCTTTGTTAATAATTTTACGGCGATTCTAGGGTTGCTCAAGGATCCTTTCATACATTATGTTAGATATCACGGAAAATGCATTCTGGCAACAAAGGATACACCGCTTCTGATGAATAAATGGAAATTTTATTTTGTTAATTTATGGCAATGTTATTTTTCCATATGGTTTCAACCGCAAAAGGTCAATATAAATCAATTATCTAAAGATAATTTAGAGTTTCTGGGTTATCTGTCAAGTTTGCGATTAAATCCT